AAAATTCTAAAGAATCAAAAAAATGGAAAAATTGGATCTATGTTCAACGAATCACACCTACCAAGAAAAAGTATTTTGTTTCGGTTCGACCCGTAGTCACATATGAAATATCCGACGGGATAAATTTAGCAACACTTTTCCCTCGTGATATCTTGCAGGAAAAGGATAATGTCCAATTTAGAGTTGTCAATTATATCCTTTATGGAAATGGCAAGTCAATTCGAGGAATTTATCACACAAGTATTCAATTAGTTCGGACTTGCTTAGTATTGAATTGGGACCAAGAACAAAACGGTTCTATAGAAGAGGTTCATGCTTCCTTTGTTGAGGTAAGGGCAAATGATCTAATTCGCGATTTCATAAGAATTGAGTTAGTCAAGTCCACTATTTCGTATACCGGAAAAAGGTATGATAGGGCAAGTTCCGGATTGATTCCCGATAATGGATTAGATTGCACCAATATCAATCCTTTTTATTCCAAGGCGAAGATTCAATCACTTAGGCAACATCAAGGAACTATTGGTATGTTGTTGAATCGAAATAAGGAATGCCAATCTTTGATAATTTTGTCATCATCCAATTGTTCTCGAATTGGTCCATTCAATAGTTCGAAATATAACAATGTGACAAAAGAATCGGATCCCCAAATTCCAATTAGGGATTATTTATGTCCCTTAGGCGCTATTGTACCTAAAATATCGAATTTTTATTCATCTTACCATTTAATAACTCATAATCAGATCGTGTTAAAGAAATATTTGCTACTTGACAATTTGAAACAGATTTTCCAAGTACTTCAAGTACTTAAATACTGTTTAATAGATGAAAATAGGAGGATTTATAATCCCGATCTATGCAGTAACATCATTTTGAACCCATTCCATTTGAATTGGTGCTTTCTCCACCATGATTATTGTGAAGAGACATCGATCAAAATTAGCCTTGGACAATTTATTTGTGAAAATGTATGTCTATTTAAATACGAACCACACGTAAAAAAATCTGGTCAAATTTTAATTGTTAATGTCGACTTTTTAGTTATAAGATTGGCTAAGCCTTATTTGGCTACTCCTGGAGCAACTGTTCATGGTCATTATGGGAAAATCCTTTACGAAGGAGATACATTAGTTACATTTATATATGAAAAATCGAGATCTGGTGACATAACGCAAGGTCTTCCAAAAGTAGAACAAATCTTAGAAGTGCGTTCGATTGATTCAATATCGATGAACCTCGAAAGGAGAGTTGAAGGTTGGAACGAGCGTATACCAAGAATTCTTGGGATCCCCTGGGGGTTTTTGATTGGAGCTGAGCTAACCATAGCCCAAAGTCGTATCTCTTTGGTTAATAAGATCCAAAAGGTTTATCGATCCCAGGGGGTACAGATCCATAATAGACATATAGAGATTATTGTACGTCAAGTAACATCAAAAGTGTTGGTTTCAGAAGATGGAATGTCTAATGTTTTTTCGCCTGGAGAATTAATCGGATTGTTGCGAGCGGAACGAGCAGGGCGCGCTTTGGACGAATCGATCTGTTATCGGGCAATCTCATTGGGAATAACAAGAGCGTCTCTGAATACTCAAAGTTTCATATCCGAAGCAAGTTTTCAAGAAACCGCTCGAGTTTTAGCAAAAGCTGCTCTACGAGGTCGTATTGATTGGTTGAAAGGCCTGAAAGAGAACGTTGTTCTGGGGGGGATTATACCTGTTGGTACCGGATTCCAAAAATTTGTGCACCGTTCAAGGCAAGACAAAAACATTTATTTGGAAATCAAAAGAAAAAATCTATTCGAGTTGGAAATGGGAGATATTTTGTTACACCATAGAGAATTATTTTGTTCTTACGCGACAAACAATTTCCATGAGACATCAGAACAATCGTTTATGCGATTTAATGATTCCTAAGAGCGGATTCATTTTCACTTTAACTATCTTTTAACTATACTGGTCTGATTATTGATTTGGTAATAAATAAAATAAGTAATTAAAAAAATTTATGGTTTGTGCCGTGTATCAATGGTCAATCCCCGGTAGAAGGTTCCATCGGAACAATTATTTATTTCAAGGTACCTCGTCTCTTTGTTAATAATACGAAAAAGAAAAAACAAAAAGGAAGTGTGGGAAAAAATGACAAGAAGATATTGGAACATCAATTTGGAAGAGATGATGGAAGCAGGAGTTCATTTTGGTCATGGTACTAAGAAATGGAATCCTAGAATGGCCCCTTACATTTCTGCAAAGCGTAAAGGTATTCATATTACAAATCTCGCTAGAACTGCTCGTTTTTTATCAGAAGCCTGTGATTTAGTTTTTGATGCAGCAAGTAGGGGAAAAAACTTCTTAATCGTCGGTACCAAAAATAAAGCATCGGATTCAGTAGCATCAGCTGCAATAAGGGCTCGGTCTCATTTTATTAATCAAAAATGGCTCGGTGGTATGTTAACGAATTGGTCCACTACGGAAACGAGACTTTATAAGTTCAGGGACTTAAGAGCAGAAGAAAAGATGGGGAAACTCAACCGTCTCCCCAAAAGAGATGCAGCAATGTTGAAGAGAAAATTATCTACCTTGCAAACATATCTCGGTGGGATCAAATATATGACGGGATTGCCTGATATTGTGATCATCGTTGATCAGCAAGAAGAATATACGGCTCTTCGAGAATGTGCCATTTTGGGGATTCCGACGATTTGTTTAATCGATACAAATTGTGACCCAGATCTTGCAGATATTTCGATTCCAGCCAACGATGACGCTATAGCTTCAATTCGATTGATTCTTAACAAATTAGTATCCGCAATTTGTGAAGGTCGTTCTAGCTATATAAGAAATCGTTGATTATGATTAAGATTAAGAATAATAAAATTAGTTAATGTTAATTATTGGGCAACTCCATAGATTTATTGGATCGGTTACTTTTTTTTGAATTTTTGAAAATAGATAAAAAAAAAGAACTGGGGATATTGATATATATTATGATGTTATGTGATTTCTTGGTATCCTAAATATATGATTAATGATTCAAGTTGGTGAGTTGAGAAAGAAATGGTTGAATCAAACTAATTCCTTTTTTGAAGTTCAATTTCTATCAGAGGACAATATGAATGTTATACCATGTTACATTAAAACACTCAAGGGGTTATACGATATATCGGGTGTAGAAGTAGGCCAACATTTCTATTGGCAAATAGGAGGTTTACAAATCCATGCCCAAGTACTTATCACTTCTTGGGTCGTAATTGCTATCTTGTTAGGTTCAGCCATCATAGCTGTTCGGAATCCACAAACCATTCCGACCGACGGTCAGAATTTCTTTGAATATGTCCTTGAATTTATTCGAGACTTGAGCAAAACCCAGATTGGAGAAGAATATGGACCTTGGGTTCCCTTTATTGGAACTATGTTCCTATTTATTTTTGTTTCTAATTGGTCAGGTGCTCTTTTACCTTGGAAAATCATACAGTTACCTCATGGGGAGTTAGCTGCGCCCACGAATGATATAAATACTACTGTTGCTTTAGCTTTACCCACGTCAGTGGCATATTTTTATGCAGGTCTTACCAAAAAAGGGTTGGGTTATTTCGAGAAATACATCAAACCAACTCCAATACTTTTACCAATTAACATCCTAGAAGATTTCACAAAACCTTTATCTCTTAGTTTTCGACTTTTCGGGAATATATTGGCTGATGAATTAGTAGTTGTTGTTCTTGTTTCTTTAGTCCCTTCAGTAGTTCCTATACCTGTCATGTTTCTTGGATTATTTACAAGTGGTATTCAAGCTCTTATTTTTGCAACGTTAGCCGCGGCTTATATAGGCGAATCCATGGAGGGTCATCATTGACTAGTTTTCGAAATAGTCTTTTTTTTTTTTAGCTTATCCCAATTCATGCATGGTTCAAGATAATCTGCTTGGTTGGAGAACATAATAGATATAAATACGTATGAATATATGACCTAGAGTCGTAGGAGAGAAGATGAACGATATTACGGAATTGTAAAAAAAAGATGGGTTGGGGAGGTCACACTAGATGTATGTAATGTCTATAAGTCCAGCCACTTTTTGTGTGGGTTTCGAGGAATGATTCTATAATCCGATTCAATATAAAATGTGGCCAGTTTACGTTATGGAAGAAAGAAATGTATATGTAATATGTATATGTAATATTAGATATTCACTAGTTATATAGTCCTATCTATATATAAATAGAAGTCCTTATGCCTTACCTATATACTAACTAACTATATATATATCTAACTATATGCTATATATATGTAATATATATATAGCAATATATATAGATAGCAATATATATAGCAAAATAAATAAAGCAAAATAAATAAAAAAAAAAGATATATATATATATGTATTGATATACATATTGATATCATTATATCGATATATTGATATCGTTGATATCGATCATATTGATATCCATTGCGTATATTGATGATTGCATATATTGATTTGGTTGCAGTTTACTGCATTTAGATTAGATGGATTACAAGATAAGTCAAGTCCTTTCTTCTGTTTCATTTGTGATTGTGGATTGGATGAAAAAACAGATGAACTCAAGGATATAGAAGAGTAAAGAACGAAAGATGGAATGAAAGAATGGTTGGAAAGAAAGAAATGCAATAACTAGAGCCATATGTATATGGATTTACAAAAACTTCATCATGGGTAGAAACAAAAAACGAGATATCGAAGTAGTTCTGACGATTCAGTAATATTATCATTAGTTTTTAGTTACTCCGACCCAATAGATCTTAATGATCAAACTTAATGATAAAATTAAGTAATAATTCATTGGTTGATTGTATCATTAACCATTTCTTTTTTTTGGTGCGAGGAACTTACCATGAATCCACTGATTTCTGCCGCTTCCGTTATTGCTGCTGGATTGGCTGTAGGACTTGCTTCTATTGGACCCGGAGTTGGTCAAGGTACTGCTGCAGGCCAAGCTGTAGAGGGTATTGCGAGACAACCAGAAGCAG